TATAAAGGGCCCGAAATACCTTGTTTACGTATCATTAGGAAGTGCATTAACATAAATACGGCAGTAAGAAGAGGTAATACAAAAGTGTGTAAACTATAAAAACGGGTCAAAGTAGATTGTCCCACACTAGCACTTCCGCGTAATAACTCTACCAGGGGCGATCCTATTACAGGAATAGCATCGGGCACGCCCGTTACAATTTTTACTGCCCAATAACCAATTTGGTCCCAAGGTAAGGAATAACCAGTTACACCAAAAGATGCGGTCAATACACCCAGAACCACACCTGTAACCCACGTCAATTCACGGGGTTTTTTAAAACCCCCAGTGAGATATACACGAAATACGTGTAGAATCATCATTAGGACCATCATACTTGCCGACCATCGATGAACTGATCGGATTAACCAACCAAAGTTCGCTTCAGTCATTATATATTGAACAGAAGCAAAAGCCTCTGTAACGGTCGGACGATAATAAAAAGTCATAGCAAACCCCGTAGCTACTTGTACTAAAAAACAAGTAAGCGTAATTCCTCCTAGACAATAAAATATGTTGACGTGAGGAGGAACATATTTACTAGTTATATCATCTGCAATTGCCTGAATCTCAAGACGTTCTTCGAACCAATCATAGATTTTATTGAGATAGGTAAACCAAGAAGACCCCCCCCGAGAACCGTATATGAAAATTTCATCTCGTACGGCTCAAACAGAAACACCCCAATACTATAGTTCGAACGGATGTGTGGAATAGAAAGTTTTAAATTTATTAATTCTACGATTCCGTTTTTTCTTAAGATATGAAAGAATAAAAAACCCAAAAACTATTCTTTGTGGTTATAATGCCAAAAAATCAAGTCGGCTCATTCATCTCTATATTGCTCGTTATAGGCCTCTTGAATCTTCTATTTACCTATTTTCTTTGTTGTTATTTATGTGTACTGCGGCTTTACTGCTGTTTTTTATTGATTTTATTGATAGGAATTCTCTTGTTAAGACCCTATGAATCGATTAAAACCGCAGATTCATACTAGAACCACGATGATTCAATAAAACCTTCTCAAACTAAGTCCCAAAATTCCCTGAGTAAGAACCATTGGATCATCACTTATTCAATGACTAGATCTAATGACGAAAAATCAAAAGAAATCTTTGTCCTTTGATCAAAATAAGTCTAAACGGAAGTTTGAAATAAAAAAAATTCTATTTATAACTTCTAACTCTTTAAAAAAATTTTGAAGTCCGGCCACGAGGTCTGACTATTAAGTATGAATCATAGTTCTAATAGTAATCTATTTCATATATTCCGTGCTCCAGATACTAAAATGAATATCCGACGAAGTAAAACCATCTCTATCAAGATGACAGATCTATTCTCTGTACTAGCCATAGGATCAATTATACCAAGTCACACACTCATATTCCGGAAATACAGAAAAAAAGAAATTCCACGGTCGAACTACCAAAATAGAATGGGATAAAAACCAGAAAACTAAATGCAATGTTTCACTTTGTATTGAAAAAGCTAGTTAATGGTTCTTGTAAATCTAATTCATTGAAATTCCATCCAGTAAAATGGACGAATTATAAATCTCCAAAATAATAGATAGAAATACTGCAAATAGAGCCATTGCGAGACCCATCAAAGGAGTAGTTCCCCAACCAGGAGCTACCTTACCATATTCTGAATTCAATGGTTTCAATAAACCCCCGGCCCTAGTTCGTTTTGGGCGGCCAGATCTAGAACTACCCTCAACGGTTTGTGTAGCCATAATATTTTATATTCATTAAGATCTGTTGACTTTGTATACCATTCCGTTGTAAATAAATGATCTTATCATAGATCCATTGTGGTCTTAAAACTACATAATGTCTTAAAACTATATAATAATGGAAACAGCAACCCTAGTTGCCATCTTTTTATCTGGTTTACTTGTAAGTTTTACTGGGTACGCCTTATATACTGCGTTTGGGCAACCCTCTCAACAACTAAGAGATCCGTTCGAGGAACACGGGGACTAGTCGAAGTAATGATCCTCCCATTAGTGGGAGGATCATTACTTTCAATTGAGATAATGAAAAATCATTTCCCCCTTTTACTTTTTGGTTGGAACTTTAGGCGGTTCGCGAAAAAAGATAGCGAAAAAAATTATTCCTAGAGTTGAGACTAAAAGGAATGTATAAACCAATGCTTCCATAGATTCGATCGTGGTTTACAATTATAGCTTCCATATCTGTTTAGTTTGGACCGTCTCCCGGATAAAGAAAGAACAAAAATCAAAGAAAGGGCAACGAGTCAAATGTCAAATCAAGATTTATCCGGTACCCCAACCTTATGTCAGTCAAATAAAATAAAAACTAAAAGTAACAAAGCAATATGTATCAAACTACCTGTCTTTTTGTAGTTGGATCTCCAAGTTTTTGGAATGCCCCAAATTCCACTTGAGCATCTAAATCCGGATCAATACCAGCAAAAACATCTCTAAACAAGGTTCTAGAACCATGCCAAATGTGTCCGAAGAAGAAGAGCAAAGCAAACGAAGCATGCCCAAAGGTAAACCAACCCCTTGGACTGCTACGAAAAACACCATCAGATTTCAAAGTAGCACGGTCTAATTCAAAAATTTCACCCAATTGAGCACGTCTAGCGTATTTTTTCACAGTAGCAGGGTCGCTATAACTGACCCCATTCAGTTCGCCGCCATAGAACTCAACAGTTACACCTACTTGTTCGACACTATATTTTGATTCGGCCCTTCTAAAAGGAACATCGGCTCTAACAATTCCGTCCCCATCGACCAAAACAACTGGAAATGTTTCAAAAAACGTAGGCATACGACGTACAAAAAGTTCACGCCCCTCTTTATCTCTAAAGATAGGATGTCCTAACCACCCAACAGCTATTCCATCCCCGCTGTCCATTGAGCCCGCTCTGAATAATCCCCCTTTTGCCGGATTATTGCCGATGTAATCATAAAAAGCCAGTTTTTCAGGAATTTTCGACCAAGCTTCGGATAAACTTTGATTTTCGGCTAAGCCAGCACCAATTCTTCTATATATTTCTTGTTGGAAGTATCCTTGATCCCATTGATAGCGCGTGGGACCAAACAATTCAATCGGGGTAGTTGCTGAACCATACCACATAGTTCCAGCAACTACAAAAGCTGCAAAAAAGACAGCAGCAATACTACTGGAAAGGACGGTTTCAATATTTCCCATACGTAATCCTTTGTATAGGCGTTGGGGTGGACGAACACTAAGATGAAATAGACCTGCCAATATGCCTAAGGTCCCTGCTGCAATATGATGAGAAGCTATTCCTCCCGGAACAAAAGGATCAAAACCCTCCACACCCCACGCTGGATTTACGGCCTGTACCCTTCCGGTTAGTCCATAAGGATCGGACACCCATATTCCAGGACCATACAATCCTGTTACATGAAATGCACCAAAACCAAAGCAAGCCACCCCTGAGAGAAATAAATGAATTCCAAAGATCTTAGGCAAATCCAAAGAGGGTTTTCCTGTACGTTCATCAGTAAATATTGCTAGATCCCAATACACCCAATGCCAGATAGCTGCCAAAAAACACAAGCCAGAAAACACAATATGGGCCCCGGCCACACCTTCGTAACTCCAAATACCCGGATTGCTTACAGTCCCCCCTGTGATACTCCAACCGCCCCACGAATTCGTTATTCCTAAACGAGTCATGAAGGGTATAACGAACATACCCTGTCTCCACATTGGATCAAGAACAGGATCAGAGGGATCAAAAACGGCTAATTCGTATAGAGCCATCGAACCGGCCCAACCAGCAACCAGAGCTGTATGCATTATATGGACAGCAATCAAACGACCGGGATCATTCAATACGACGGTATGAACACGATACCAAGGCAAACCCATGGAAATACCCCTTTATCAACGAAAAATAGACACAATGTAACTTTATTGCATTGGAAAAAGCTATGCTCTGGACCCCCTTTTTTAGGGGATTCTCTCGGGGAAAGGATTAATATTTGTTTGATGCTTTTCGTAATAATTACTTTTAGTAATAATGAAACTATTTTGTTCATAGGAACAAAAAGAAGCAGATCTATTCTATACCCGATAAGTAATAATACGCAATGGTAAGGGGGTTGATACCATTTTATATGAGTGAATGTATATGTATTTGTTCATCATTCAAAGGACTCATTTGTAAGAATTTTCCTTTATTCATTTTGTTTTCTTTTTTTATGAACTTAGTCAATCTATGGATAAAATAGGATAATAAAATCATTATAGTATTAGGCCACTAAACCCATTTGTTACGCTTTCACATCAAAGTGAGATATAGTACTTAATTTTTCTTTTATTTAATGCCTATTGGTGTTCCAAGAGTACCCTTTCGAAGTCCTGGAGAGGAGGATGCAGTGTGGATTGACGTATAGTGCGACTTGTCAGATATATTGGGCATACGGTATTTCCCCGTTCTCTTCCCCGATCGAGATATCCCCTCTTTCGCCCGAGAAAGATTGATTCAATTATCAAAAATTTGGAGCGTGAAGTGCAATTAGGTCCGTTTTTTAGGGAGGGTATACGGATTAATATTTTCAATTAGAATAATTTATGGTTGGCTTGGTTAGACCAATCAAATGAAGGATCAGGCTCCGTTTAGAAAAAAACCAATCGGTAATAAATCTATTTATGATTACGACTTAATATCATATTTTAATTATTTCGATTTATTTAGATATTTAGAAATAAAAGCGATCTCAAACTGTTAATCAATCGAATAATATGATGAATGCGTTGAATATTTGTGGGAAGACATGAAATAAATTGAGAAAAAAATAAATAAATAGGTAAGTCGTAGCAAAAGGACGTGGTATTGGGGCGTTTGTCCTATATGTACAAATCCAAATCGGGCGGATCTTTACTCGGAGTAGAGCATAAACCTAAAAAAAATTGAAGAAGCCCAGTCAGGAACAAGAAAATTACATCGCGATTTAGATTGTATCTCGATGAAACAATACATCAATGAAAAGTTAGTCAGATAAGCTTAGCAATTTTTTTAGATAAACAAAACAGGCCAAAACTCATCTTTCTTAAAAAATGAAAGAAAAGTCCATTTTATTGTATAAGTTAAAAAACCTGTTATGAAAAAAAAAGCTAGAATCTACACATTGATTCCTTTTTTTCATTATTTTTGTTGAACCGTATGCATCAAAAGGTGCATGTACGGTTTCTAAGGGATACCATTTTATCCCAACCAACCGACTTTATCGAGAAAGATTGCTTTTTTTAGGCCAAGGGGTTGATAACGAGATCTCGAATCAACTTATTGGTCTTATGGTATATCTCAGCATAGAGGATGAGACCAAAGATCTGTATTTGTTTATAAACTCTCCTGGCGGGTGGGTAATACCCGGAGTAGCTATTTATGATACTATGCAATTTGTGCGACCCGATATACAGACAGTATGCATGGGATTAGCCGCTTCGATGGGATCTTTTATTCTTGTCGGAGGGGAAATTACCAAACGTCTAGCATTCCCTCACGCTCGGCGCCAATGAGTTTTTTATTTGATTTGAGAGAAAAAAGACAACTATGCCTTCGCTCTATATGAAATATGAATATTAAGTAATAATAGCATGGCACTTCGAATTCGATATGAGAAATGTTTTTTAAACCCTTAGATTACGTATCGAAAGAGTAGTATGAGATAAAAAGGCATTTTCAATTTTAGTCAATCTATCGGGAGGCCTATTTCAGCGTCACAAACTTTTTTGTTTTCACACCAGGGGGCTAACAATATTTAGGTTATGAAAGAATATGAAAATAAATCTTGTTTTTTTATTTGAAAAAAAAAAAGAAACTTTGGGATTGCTAAATAACAGACGAAATAAATATATAAAGCAACGGAACCATCATAGTATTTTTATAGGATTTTTGAACTACTAAAAAAAGAAGGGTGGTTATTGGATCATTTACCAACCTGAGTCTGATAGACTCTATCATTTATTTTATATTTCTTCAATGTAAGTAAGGTAAAAAAAAGGCGAATTCCATTATAGAGCCGTATGCAATGCGCAAAAGATGCCTGTACGGTTGTTCAATTATATCTTTTTTGATTTTTATTATTCTTTATCTATTCACCTTTCACTTTCATCATGAGAGATAGAAGAAACATTTTTTGTGTTATATCATATATTATATCATCAGGGTAATGATCCATCAACCTGCTAGTTCTTTTTATGAGGCACAGACGGGAGAATTTGTCCTGGAAGCGGAAGAGCTGCTGAAGCTGCGCGAAACCATCACAAGGGTTTATGCACAAAGGACAGGCAAACCCTTATGGGTTGTATCCGAAGACATGGAAAGAGATGTTTTTATGTCAGCAACAGAAGCCCAAGCTCATGGAATTGTTGATCTTGTAGCAACTGAATAAAAAAGAAAAAGAACAAGGATTTCACATGAATTCGTGATTTGGTATTTTATCTTCTTACCGAATTTACTATTCTATTTCTAAATTTCTTAATATAGAAATGAAAAATATAGAAAAAAAAAAAAAAAAAGAATTCCTAAGTATCCGGTTAAGATCGATCTAAACCAGCCCATTATCTATATGATTCAACATGCCAACTATTAAACAACTTATTAGAAATACAAGACAGCCAATCAGAAATGTCACGAAATCCCCCGCTCTTGGAGGATGTCCTCAGCGACGAGGAACATGTACTAGGGTGTATGTGCGACTCGTTCAGACCGTGGACTAGGAGAAAACACTTGATCCAGTATCACCGATCCGTACCAGTGAGTAGGATAGAATGGACGAACTCCATTGAATATTCAATAGCTTAAAAAAAAAGATCTATCCTTCGATTAGGGTATCAAATGTATGGTTCCCGTTGGTGCAAATCCAATCACCTCAATTTAAAATTTAAGATAAGATGAGAAAGGATTCCCCATTAATAGCAAATGGTATTCATTAAGCGGGGGAAATTTTTTTTTAAAAAAGGTCAAAATTTTAGGCTTTATTCTTGCAAGAACGGACTAACAGGGTCAGCTACTCAGCAAATCTTCATAATTAAATACCGTTACTGTATAAATGGATCTCGTTGTGAAAGATCTAGTACTAGATAATTTTGGGTAGAGCCAAAGAGTGTGAACTGTACAAGTTAACAATAACATTGATTAAATGAAGGAAGGGCTCCGGTGTATAGAGAGGACCTCACCGTTTAAGAAGTAACCATAGAAACGACGGAACCCACTAGAATCCATTTTTATTTATTATTTACTATGTGTTTTTGATACTTAGTATCAATACAATTTTTATTTCTAGGCGAAATGCCTAAAAATAAATCGTGGTCGGGAAGGTTAGAGTAGCAAAAGCCATTGGAATTTTTATTTTATACATTGGAAGAATCCGTTTTGTTATTAATAGACTAGGACACGGGAAGGGAATAACTGAAAGAAAGGAAATCAATTAGTTATTCATCAAAGTTTCATTTATTCAATGACCAGAATTAAACGAGGGTATATAGCTCGAAGACGTAGAACAAAAATCCGTTTATTTGCATCAACTTTTCGAGGGGCTCATTCAAGACTTACTCGGACTATTACTCAACAGAAAATAAGAGCTTTGGTTTCGGCTCATCGGGATAGGAGTAGACAAAAGAGAGATTTTCGTCGTTTGTGGATCACTCGTATAAATGCAGTAATTCGAGATAATAAAGTATACTTTAGTTATTGTAAATTAATACACAATCTGTACAAGAAACAGTTGCTTCTTAATCGTAAAATACTTGCACAAATAGCTATATTAAATAAGAGTTGTCTTTATATGATTTCCAATGAGATCATAAAATAAAGAGAGTGAAAGGAATCTGTTGGAATGTTTTAAATGGAGTTCCCTGTAGAATGAACTCTGGGAAGGTAGAGTAGAAATTAGTATGATAAAATATGAAAACGTCGTCAAAATGAAAATGAAGAAACACGTTCAATAAAAAATATTTCTTATTCTTCCCCAATTTTTTTTTTCAAACGACACGACAATCAAATCTGTATTTTCTATTTTTAGAAAAAAAAGCGTCAATCCGCATTTGAGTTTGGATTGGAATTTTTTTTATTCCATTCAAGAGTAAGCCTATTTTTTTCTGGTTCTAAGACCTGGAGTTCTAGCGGTTGACTCGCTTCTTTCAAATTGTTTCTCATTATTAAGAAAAGGTAACGGAGATAAAATACGAGCTTGTTTTATAGCAATAGTAATTAATCGTTGTTGTTTTAAGGTCAATCGATTCACCCGTCTAGATAATATTTTTCCTTGTTCGCTAATAAATCGACTAATTAAACTCATGTTTCTATAATCAATTCGATCCCCCGATTGGATCGGAGGCAAACGCCTACGAAAAGATCGCTTGGATTTAAGAAAGATTCGCTTGGATTTATCCATGGTTTGTTTATTCCTTATCCTATCCTATTTCTTAATTCTCCATCACGGTTGATCTGATCGAAATAGGATTTGGTTTGTTTATATTTAAATTAATATATATTCGATATATCTAATATGTCATTTTTGATCTTCCTTAGAACGGAAGACCGACACACGAGTGACTGGTTAAATCTATTTCTTTATCTCCCCGTGAATCGTATGTTTATAACAACAGGGACAGAATTTTCTCAACTCCAATCGACTAGGCGTATTATGTCGATTCTTTTGAGTAATATATCTGGAAATGCCCGTTGATTCCTTATTAAGACGATTTCGAACACAACTGGTACATTCCAAAATCACCGTTACTCGGACATCTTTACCCTTGGCCATGAGCCTCCTTTAGTTTTTGATTCATTCAATTCTTTAAATTTCCGATCCGAAATGAGGAAGAAGAAAGGAACAAAAAAACAGGTAACTCGAAATCTAATTATGAAAGAAAGATTTCGTTGCAATAAATCAATATATTAATAAGTAAGTAATATAATGATTTCTAACTATATTACTAGATTTAGAATTTTTAATTTCCGAACAACATTTCATTTTTATTTAAGTATCTTGTATGATATTGTTGCCCCAATCATAACATTTCACTCTATTTTTTATTAATTTTATTTTAATTTGAGCTCGGCCCGAGTTACTAGTTTCACCGAGGGGGAATCCCCTTTTTGTTTTTCTAACGTATATTCGAAAAAAAGAAGGGAGGGGTTTAGTTACAGATATTTGATTCTATCTCTAATCCTCTCCCCCCCCTACTATATCAATAACTAGAATTAAAAAAAGGGGAATATCAACGCATCCGGAAAAAAACGATTGATCTCTATCAATAAACCTGCTAAAGATCCGAACCATAGAGTACTTACTACCGGTGCCACAGAGAGATATGTTTTTAGATCTCGCATTTTAAATTCTCCTCCTTCTTTATTATTTCTAATACATAATGCTAATACATATATAACCAGATGTGTATATGTACTTAATGACTGACCGCTTTTATTTGTACGCGGAATCCCTAATTCAAGTTGAAATGTACAAAATAGATCGTATTTTTCTTAATCTTAAAAGAAACAAGCATGCCCCTTTAGGCCAGAAATTATCGAAAAATAGTCATTATTTTTTATAGGGTCTCATATTTATTTCATACTTTAAAATATAATAAATATAATAGAAATAATATATAATAGAATATAATAGAAGTCCGTTACTATTACTATTTTGAATATAAATATATGTTATATGAGACCAAAAAGAAGAAATGACAAGATATTTGTGTATATCAATGGAAGAAATAAAAATATGGAAAACAAAAAAGGGATTCTCTACAATGACACTGTAGACCAATTGAAAGGGATGTAGCGCAGCTTGGTAGCGCGTTTGTTTTGGGTACAAAATGTCACGGGTTCGAATCCTGTCATCCCTACCTATTACTTATCTTCTGAACAGTAACAGGGGAGATCGATTAAAAGAAAAGTGGATACATAAAAAATCTTTAATTTTTTGATAGTATATATCCAAGAC